AAGACCCACTTGTCATATAACTATTGCATTGAAAGATCTTGAATTTGAACCACTTGACAGATATATGCTGCGCCCAAAACCAAAAAACACCGGATGGCTAGGATGGCTAAAAAAGGGATAAATAAGAACACAAATATGACATATCCTAATATATAGTAGTGGAGGATTATGGGACAAAAAATAAATCCACTTGGTTTCAGACTTGGTACAACCCAAAGTCATCATTCTCTTTGGTTTGCACAACCGAAAAAGTATTCCGAGGGTCTACAAGAAGATAAAAAAATAAGAGACTGTATCAAGAATTATGTACAAAAAAATATGAGACTATCTTCTGGTGTCGAGGGAATTGCACGTATAGAGATTCAAAAAAGACTGGATCTAATTCAGGTGATAATCTATATGGGATTTCCAAAATTATTAATTGAAGATAAGCCACGAAAACTCGAAGAACTACAGATGAATATGCAAAAAGAACTTAATTGTATGAACCGAAAACTCAACATTGCTATTACAAGAATTGGAAATCCTTATGGGCACCCTAATATTCTTGCCGAATTTATAGCCGGACAATTAAAGAATCGAGTTTCATTTCGAAAGGCAATGAAAAAGGCTATTGAATTAACTGAGCAAGCGGATACAAAAGGAATTCAAATACAAATTGCAGGGCGTATCGACGGAAAAGAAATCGCACGTGTCGAATGGATCCGAGAAGGTAGGGTTCCTCTACAAACCATTGGAGCGAAAATTGAGTATTGCTCTTATAGAGTTCGAACTATCTATGGGGTATTAGGAATCAAAATTTGGATATTTATAGACGAAGAATAATAAGAATAAGACTATACTTGTCTTTACGTTCTATTCTGCGATAGAACAAAAAATGACAAATTCTTTGATTTTTTGATTGAACATAAAAATAAAAAAATGAGCAGTTCTAAATTCTATAAGGTTAAATAAAAATTTGATTGATCATTTGATATAATTGCTATGCTTAGTGTGCGACTCGTTGGGTTTTTTAGGCTTAGGATTCAAAAAAAATGGGCGAACCACAGTATAAGCTAATAACTATAGCACTAATAACCAACTCATCGCTTCGGATTATCTGGATCCAAAGAATCAGTCAAGATATGATATATTGGTCATATCATTATAGCAACTGAATTTTTTTTTGCATTAAGTAAAAGACAAAACCAATCTGATTATGAATAGATCGAAATTGTGAAGCAAAATAAAAAGTATGTGGATAAATAGAAGGATGAGAGAAAGAGAGAAACAGAAATAGCAATGAAATGATATAGGATTCCAATATGTAAGGTCTATGAAGCATCTCATAAAGAGCAATGTAATAGAGCATCAATAGAGATTCATCAATAATTAGATGAATATCTGTTCATTGAAGAAAAAATCAAGAGCCTTAACTTAAGTCAATAAAGACTGAGAAGGTTGACTCAAGAACAAATTTTATTTTTATTTTATTAAATAAATAGAAATATAAAATTAAGGCTCCATTGGAGAATTCAGACCTAAGCATTAATCGAGAGCGATGGGGACGACGGAACCCGTGAATGCGGAGGATTCTATTGAAAACGAATCCTAATGATTTATCGGGGAGGATGGCGGAACAAACCAGAGACCACTGCATTTCTTTTTATTCTGATTCTGAGAGGTCATGGGTTAACCCGACAACTGAACTAGAAAAAGAGTAAATATTCGCCCGCGAAAATTTGAGTTTCATTTTATTTGATTGGTCAATTTTTGTCGATCTGAATCTGATATGAATATGATAAAAAACAAAATAAAGATTCGTTATAACATTATAACAAAACCAAGATAAGACATTATCTAGAAATAGAATCCGTGTTTAATTCCTTATATTTATATATATATCCAATAGATCCAAACAAGATATACAAATTTATAATAGATCAGATAAAATCGCAAAGCAAAGAATCCCAAGATTCAATTATTCATTCTGTATATCTTAAGATTAAGAATTAAATATTTTTTTATTCATTTTTTTTTTCGCGAGGAGCTGGATGAGAAGAAACTCTCATGTCCAGTTCTGTAGTAGAGATGGAATTCATAAACAACAACCATCAACTATAACCCCAAAAGAACCCGATTTCGTAAACAACATAGAGGAAGAATGAAGGGGATATCTTATCGAGGTAATCGGATTTGTTTCGGTAGATATGCTCTTCAAGCACTTGAACCCGCTTGGATTACATCTAGACAAATAGAAGCGGGGCGACGCGCAATGACACGAAATGTACGCCGTGGTGGAAAAATATGGGTACGTATATTTCCAGACAAACCCGTTACGGTAAGACCTACAGAAACACGTATGGGTTCGGGGAAAGGATCTCCCGAGTATTGGGTAGCTGTCGTTAAACCGGGCAGAATACTTTATGAAATGAGCGGAGTAGCCGAAAATATAGCCAGAAAGGCTATTTCAATAGCGGCGTCAAAAATGCCTATAAAAACTCAATTCATTATTTCAGGATAGGAATATAGAACCAAAGGAAAGAAGTCTTGTCTTGGGAATAAAAAAACAATTGCGAGTTTCCTTTTTTTTTTGACAAACAATATTTCTTTTTTTCTTCGTCCTTTGTTACATTGAAAAAAGAGATTTAAAAAATGATTCAACCTCAGACCCATTTGAATGTAGCAGATAACAGCGGGGCCCGAGAATTGATGTGTATTCGAGTCATAGGAGCTAGTAATCGCCGATATGCTCATATTGGTGACGTTATTGTTGCTGTGATCAAGGAAGCAGTACCAAATACACCTCTAGAAAGATCAGAAGTGATCAGAGCTGTAATTGTACGTACTCGTAAAGAACTCAAACGCGACAACGGGATGATAATACGATATGATGACAATGCTGCCGTTGTCATTGATCAAGAAGGAAATCCAAAAGGAACTCGAATTTTTGGTGCGATCGCCCGGGAATTGAGACAGTTAAATTTCACTAAAATAGTTTCATTAGCTCCCGAGGTATTATAAGACGAGACCCAAGTATAGTTAGAGTATTTAGAGTATTTAAATGGCATAGATTAATTAGTAGATTGTGTCTCACGTATATACCTTTACTAAGTAAAAAAAAAAAGACCACGTTGGTTATATCAAAATTCGGGAGCAACAAAAATTTTAGTTTACCATGGGTAAGGACACTATTGCTGACATAATAACCTCTATACGAAATGCTGATATGAATAGAAAAGGAACGATTCAAATAGGATCTACTAACATCACTGAAAACATTGTTAAAATACTTTTACGAGAAGGTTTTATCGATAACGTAAGGAAACATCGGGAACGCAACAAATATTTTTTGGTTTTAACCCTACGACATAGAAGGAATAGAAAAGGACCACATAGAACTATTTTAAATTTACGACGGATCAGTCGACCAGGTCTACGAATCTATTCTAACTATCAACAAATTCCTAGGATTTTAGGCGGGATGGGGATTGTAATTCTTTCTACTTCTCGGGGTATAATGACAGACCGGGAGGCTCGACTAGAAGGAATCGGTGGAGAAATTTTGTGTTATATATGGTAATCTGTCCGGTATACGAATTGTATCCGAAACTCTCCATTTGTGCAAAAAAAAAGAAAAAAGCACGGGTTGTCTAATAGAACTCCTCCTGCCCTACGGTAGTTGATACGTCAAGGAAGTTTTACCTGGAATAAAAGAACAAAAAAATGGATTCATGAAGGTTTAATTAGTAAATCACTCCCACTCCGGATTCCTTTAGATAATGAAGATCTGATTTTAGGTTCTGTTTCGGGAGAGTTTTACCAACGTGGGATAGAGTCAACAAAAGTGAAGTAAGTGCTTATGATTCAACCAGGGGGGCGTATAATTTATAGACTTCGCAACAAGGATTCGAACGATTAGGTAGTTTTTTCAACTTCAAGATTCCTTTCGGGGGGATCCAATTCAAATTTCAAGAAACTTATTTTCTTCCAATAAGCGAATTCGGAAAAATTTAAGGAATAACAACTATGAAAATAAGGGCTTCCGTTCGTAAAATTTGTGAAAAATGTCGCCTAATCCGTAGGAGGGGACGAATTATCGTAATTTGTTTTAACCCGAGACATAAACAAAGACAAGGATAATCTGTCTATTCTAAAAAGAACTCCTGAAAGAAAAGAAACTAATCTTAACGAAAGCGATAAACAAATAAAAATAGAAGATCTGTTTTGACATGAAATGGATATATCCATATATCTCTGACTTATCTTTATGAAATGATAAAATATGGCAAAACCTATACCAAAAGTTGGTTCACGTAGGAACGGGCGCAGTAGTGCACGGAAAAGTGCACGTAGAATACCAAAAGGAGTTATTCATGTTCAAGCAAGTTTCAACAATACCATTGTTACTGTTACAGATGTACGGGGTCGGGTAATCTCTTGGTCCTCCGCCGGCACTTGTGGATTCAAGGGTACAAGAAGGGGGACCCCTTTTGCTGCTCAAACCGCAGCGGGAAATGCTATTCGAGCAGTAGTAGACCAAGGTATGCAACGAGCAGAAGTTATGATAAAGGGTCCTGGTCTCGGAAGAGATGCAGCATTACGAGCTATTCGTAGAAGTGGTATACTATTAAGTTTCGTACGGGATGTAACCCCTATGCCACATAATGGCTGTAGACCCCCTAAAAAAAGACGTGTGTAGAAATAAACACTAAAGAGATTTCAAGAGAAATAAATGATTCAAGGATCTGATCAAATAAAATAATATTACTATGGTTCGAGAGAAAGTAAAAGTATCTACTTCGACTCGGACACGACAGTGGAAGTGTGTTGAATCAAGAACAGATAGTAAGCGCCTTTATTATGGACGCTTTATTCTGTCTCCACTTATGAAAGGCCAAGCCGACACAATAGGCATTGCGATGCGAAGAGCTTTGCTTGGAGAACTAGAAGGAACATGCATTACACGTGCAAAATCTGAGAAAATACCCCACGAATATTCTACCATAGTAGGTATTCAAGAATCAGTCCATGAAATTTTAATGAATTTGAAAGAAATTGTATTGAGAGGGAATTTGTATGGAACTCGTAACGCCTTTATTTGTGCCAAGGGTCCCGGATATGTAACTGCTCAAGACATCATCTTACCGCCTTCTGTGGAAATCGTTGATAATACCCAGCATGTAGCCAGCCTAACCGAACCAATTGATTTGTGTATTGGATTACAAATCGAGAGAAATAGAGGATACGGTATAAAAACGCCAAAGAACTTTCACGACGGAAGTTATCCTATAGATGCTGTATTCATGCCTGTTCGAAATGCGAATCATAGTATTCATTGTTATGGGAATGATAATGAAAAACAGGAGATACTTTTTCTAGAAATATGGACAAATGGAAGTTTAACTCCGAAAGAAGCACTTCATGAAGCTTCTCGCAATTTGATTGATTTATTTATTCCTTTTCTACATGCGGAAGAAGAAAACTTACATTTAGAAAACAATCAACACGATGTTACTTTACCTTTTTTTCCGTTTCATGATAGATTAGTTAAACTAACAAAAAAGAAAAAAGAAATAGCATTGAAATATATTTTTATTGACCAATCAGAATTGCCTCCCAGGATCTATAATTGTCTCAAAAAGTCCAATATACATACATTATTGGACCTTTTGAATAACAGTCGAGAAGACCTTATGAAAATTGAACACTTTCGCATAGAAGATGTAAAACAAATATTGGGCATTCTAGAAAAGAAGTAGAAAAAGCATTTCGAAATTGATTTATCAAAATTTTGAATCCAATGGATTTTGAACCTTCAGCACAATCCATAGATTCGGACCAGAATTGAATAAATGTATCTAGGGAGAATTCACTTTGCCTTTGAAGTGACTACTCCCTAGATACGCACATCATGATATTTTTTTTTTAATTGATTCAATTTAAAAAAGACCTAAAGTTAGGGATTTATCAATCGGTAATGTTGCTCCAATACCCAACCAAAGGGCTACTGCAGTACCAATCAAAAAAACGGTTGTCGCTACTGGACGACGAAATGGATTTTGGAATTTATTAACATTTTCCAAAAACGGTACTGTTAATAATCCCGCGGGTACTGAAACCATTAAAAGAACACCCAATAACTTGTTAGGTACTGTACGAAGTATTTGAAATACGGGAAAGAAATACCATTCAGGTAATATTTCCAAAGGAGTTGCAAATGGATCCGCGGGTTCACCAATCATTGAAGGTTCTAGAACCGCTAAGCCCACGTTACAAGCAATAGTACCGAGAATTACTACTGGAAAAATATATAAAAGATCATTGGGCCATGCGGGTTCCCCATAATAATTATGACCCATACCTTTAGCTAATTTAGCTCTTAATACAGGATCGTTCAAGTCAGGTTTTTTTGTTATTAGGATAGGTGAATTTTTCTAGATCCATCCCCCAAAGGAACCGGACATGATAATTTTTCATCATCCGGCTCAAGCAAAAGTCAATCGAATCAAATGGATACAAACGGATACCTATAAAATAAATCTATATTCTATATGTTTTAAAAAAATCTATATGTTATCCCCACATATATGAATGGTTCCATATGTAAGAAAAAAGTTACCCGATTCCATTTTACGGAGTTGCAATTATACATTCCAAGGAATTTCATTTTTACAGGTAAATGCTCAATACCCAAGTAGGCGTACAAAGTTGATCGTGATCAAGTGCTTTATGGGTCGTCTTAGGCCTTGCGATTCACCTTTATCCCAAAAATATATCGAGATTTTTTACATACAAAGGATTTACTTGTTACTAATATAGTCTAGCCTTTGCTCTTCTTTAGATCCCTTGTTTCACTCCGATAGTATAATTTAATCGGGTCGATGCAGAAGAAATGAATGCATTTTCATACTATTAAGATAAGAAAGTAAAAAAAAAAAAACTAAAATCTAATTTGGATTATGCCAAATCACTTATTCTACTGGATCTTACGGAGCCCTATTTATACACAACATCGTCAGGTCTGATCATAGAAAAGATTCTCTTCAAGCGAACCAGCCTATCCTTTGTATGGGGCTTACACGGTGGTTGAAACAAAGACACATTTGGTTGTGAATTCCAATGTAGCAGATAAAGGCATATTTCTGCACGGCCCAATCAATAGTTCAAGTCACACACTCCCATAATCCATTTTCTCTTCGGGGAATTCCCTTCAACTATTCATGTCATATCAAATAAATAATAGAATATTGTTGTAGTTGAAAGGAAATATCCAAATACATGTCTTATTTTTTTTTCAATAATCCATATTTGTAGCAATGAAATACTATTGTTCCTCCCCCAAGTAATAAGATAAATTATTGGTTACAATATAGCTATGGTCTATATTCTCTATAAAGGCCCAGAAATGCCTTGCTTACGTATCATTAGGAAATGCATTAACATAAATACAGCAGTAAGAAGGGGTAATACAAAAGTGTGTAAACTATAAAAACGGGTCAAAGTGGATTGTCCCACACT